TGATCATGAGCCATATAATTATCACTATAGATAAGAACCATAATTCCAACGGTAGTTATTAATATTGACATAATAGAAGTAAGCGGATCGATCAAATAGCCGAATTCTAAAGAAAAATCATTATTAATGATCCAAGACCATACATATTGATAGATCGAATTGCTATTTATTTGCTGAATAGACAGATTGATTGAAAAAATCATGACTATAGTTAACAATAAAACACTCTGAAAAGACCATATACGACGAAGATTTTTTGTTGCCGTCGGAAAAAGAAGAAGTCCGACCCCTATTAATATAGGAATTGGAAGTGGAATGAAAGGGATGATCCATCCGTATTGATATGTCTGTTGCATAAAAACATTTTTTAATTCTTAATTTATTAATTAATTGTTTCCGATTCACCGGATCTTACCTCTTTGAAAGGGATCAATAAAAGTCAAGATATGGACTTAAGTTAAACTAACTTAAATAGAATTTTAGAATCTTTTGTTTTTTTACTTTACTTATTCTTCTGAATTTTTGCTAAATCCTTAAAATATTCAAATCAAGAAGTTATAAGAAGTTATAATTGTTCAAATTATATGAAATTATATGAAAGGGAGGAAGTACCCGAGTTTGATCAGTTATGTTATTCAGTTATGTTATATAGTTAATAGAAAAGGAGATGCAATTTTTTCTTTCATTAAGCAAAAGCAAAGTTTGGGTTCTTATCTTAAATCTTTTGGTAGGGTATTTTATTATATGGAAATTCGCTTTAGAATGACGAAAATAGACAGAAATAAAAATGGAAAGGTTTTTCGAATCTTTTTTATTAAGTTTAAGCTTACTTAACTAATTCGATTTTTATGGCACAGCGGGTTCTATAGATACAAAGAGATATAGACTTGAATGAGAAAGAATAGCAATATAGACTTGAATGAGAAAGAACCGCAAAAAAAGATAACAATCAAAAGAAATTATTTTACGGATATTTTAAGGAATAGAAAAAGTTTGCAAAAAAAAAAAGAATAACATAATCTTCGTCTTTTTTCTATTTTTATTTGAGTATTTAATACTAATTCCATTTTATTGATTCAATTTTCACATATCTTTACTCTATCGAAATTTCTTTTTCTGAAGAGAATATTATTTCGATAATAAATAGACTAAATGATTGGTTTTGAACAATAGATGTCTTTCACATCCAGTTAGAACAATAAGTAATCCCCTTTAAATGGCAGTTCCAAAAAAGCGTACTTCTACATCAAAAAAGCGTATTCGTAAAAATATTTGGAAAAGGAAGGGATATTGGACAGCCTTAAAAGCTTTTTCCTTAGGAAAATCTCTTTTTACTGGGAATTCAAAAAGTTTTTTTGTACAGCAAACAAACAAATAAGTAATAAAAGTTTGAAATAATCGGAATCCACTCAAAAATCGACCCATTTTCCATTTTGTATAAAATAGAAAAATTTCATCATCTCTTGAGTTCATGTAATCAATATGAAATGGAATTAAGTTCATTCTTTATAGTTTTAAAAATAAGAATTTTTTGGTTACTGAATTATTCTAAAAATCCTAATACTTTTTTATTGACCAAAAAATCAAAATTTTGTTGACAAACGAATAAATACAAGGTAAAAGGTTTACCTTTCTTTTTCTCATTTCCAAGATGGGGGGGTTTATTTCCCCATCGACCTATTTGTCAAAGTTAGATTAATAAAAATTTTCTTTTTTTTTAGAAGAGTGGGGATAAGACCTTTAGTTAAAAGTTATTTTAATTTTTTAATTTTTAATTAAAGGGTTGAATAAAAAACTAATAGATTAAATCTTTAAAATCCTTTGCAATAACTTTCGTACTTTTTATTTTATAGGAATTACTTTAACTTTAAAAATTCACCAGATATTTCCTCTTGTCAACTCAACCCTTAGTGAGGATTTTCCCTCTGAGAATGTGTCAATTTGGAGTGATCAAAAAGGTATTCTTTCTATTTATTTTATGTTCATTGATAAAAGGCATTTTTTTGAGTCCTTTCTCTTGATTAATTCTTGGTTGAAGGTAGAAGTTTCTAGTTACAAGAGTTCAATTCTAGAAGAACATAAAATCCATGAAAGTCACTAAGAACCTCTAAACTAAAATAACGAACCCTCAAATCCCCATTTGAACGAGTTTTTTTTTCAGTAATTTCAAACTTTTCTGAAAAAAAATATTACACTGAATTTAGTTCTTCAATTTGATCTCGACGATTCTTTGTTTATAGACTATTATAAGTTCAAGACAAGCCGCTATGGTGAAATTGGTAGACACGCTGCTCTTAGGAAGCAGTGCTAGAGCATCTCGGTTCGAGTCCGAGTGGCGGCATGTCACCTTCTAAAAAAAATAAATAGATCCTATAATAAATTCAACTCTCGATTTCCATTTAAGAGACTCTTCGTTTTTAATATTTTTTATGATATTTGCAACCGTAGAACATATATTAACTCATATTTCCTTTTCCATCGTTTCAATCATAATTACAAT